TTAGCATAATATCTAATAAATAGAAAATGGAATAGTAAATAATCTGTTCTGAAAAAAGGAAAATCTTCTTTGAAGAATCGAGATTTGTAATCAATCCTTGTCTTATTTGTTGGATTAGGCCTAATTTTCTTGACCAAACTACAAGCGTGGGACTTTACGAGATAAAATAGGGAACGACATAAAATAATAAAATAGAACTTCAAAGGATAATTGAAGTGACTTGTCTTCGAATCCACTTTGGTTGGGGAAGGAAGAGCTTTCCTTTTTTTTTCAAATGAAATTGTTTATTTATCTGTTATTCAAAAAGAACCCCGAAAATCCTATTTCATTTTTTCAATCGGGTTAGATGATCTAGTTCTTAATATTATTACTTTACTCAATTGACAAATTCCACGACAAATCTCTGGATTCGTAATTAGGGACTCAGGTACCATTTGATGAATCGACTTTCACACTTCTGTATCTCACTCTATCTTGTTTTTTAGTATTATCTAAAATAACTGATGAATTCTGAATTTTCCATAACTTAGGTAAGTGCTTTACCAACATATGTAGTGTAGTAAAAAAATAAATGGAATTTAAGCCTTTCATGCTTACTATAACTAGTTATTTCGGTTTTCTACTGGCTGCTTTAACAATAACCCCAGCTCTATTTATTGGCTTAAACAAGATACGTCTTATTTGAATTGACTGAATAAGTCAGAAAATGAAAACCTTTCTTTTGGATTTCTGGTATTCTACGACTCTTTTCCACACTAATTACGAATTCTTTTCTTGGTTATTGAGATTCGTAGATAATTTAGACTACTATTTAGGGATAGATCGTACCTCTTTTTTTATCCCCTCGAACAAATCGAAATGATTGAAGTTTTTCTATTTGGAATCGTGTTAGGCCTAATTCCTATTACTTTAGCGGGATTATTCGTGACTGCGTATTTACAATACAGGCGCGGGGATCAATTGGATCTTTGATTGAGTAATATTTATTTTTTGATTGACCTCCTCTCTGGTCTGGAGGAGGTCAGAGTTGCAATTCAACTTTGTTTTGTTAAGTTTTTTTTACTCTGTTTCGACATAAGATAGACGGAATCACGCTCTGTAGGATTTGAACCTACGACATCGGGTTTTGGAGACCCGCGTTCTACCGAACTGAACTAAGAGCGCTTTCATTCATTCAAAAAGAAAACTTTTTCTACTCGTAAGATGTCTCACGTACGTATAGTATCCAAAAATTCAAGATATACCCACTTTACTTTAATCGATCTCTTCGCTACTGCCCATAAAGAAGAAAGAAGTAATAGGTAGGGATGACAGGATTTGAACCTGTGACATTTTGTACCCAAAACAAACGCGCTACCAAGCTGCGCTACATCCCTTTTTCAAATTGTTGTACAATGCCATTGTACACAATTCCTGTCTTTTTTTCCACATCGTAATTTTCTTCTCTTTCTCTATCTATATAGAATCCTCCTGTCATTTCTTCTTTTTGGTCTCATATAATCAAAGAATGGTATACCCCTAAAATCCAATCGAATTTCGCCTATAAACGAAAGATTATTATTTCTTGGTAATGTATAGGAAGAAGGGAAGGGGTCTTTTTTTTTTAGGGATAGGAAAATATCTTCTATACGGTTCGTTTTATATATAATGGTTCATTTTATATATAGCATATTGATTTTTTATTGCATATTTCTTTTATTTTTTAGTTAGGAATTTCGCCTAAACAAAAGAAATACAAACGATCTTGGACAAGAGTATATGATCATATATGTATTCCAATAAGGAAGGAGGATTTTTAATGCGGGATATAAAAACATATCTCTCTGTAGCACCTGTGCTAAGTACTCTATGGTTTGGTGCTTTAGCAGGTTTATTGATAGAAATAAATCGTTTATTCCCAGATGCTTTGTCATTCCCTTTTTTTTAATTCTAGTGAGTGTTATGCGCAGAATAGAATTCTTCGTGACATGACGAAAATTTCCCCCTTTTCAATCCAATCCTTTTTTAGTATTGGATGGAAAAAGAAAGAAAAGGTGGATTGGGTTGAACCTCAGAGTCATGAAAAAATGAGGTAAATCCCATTTTGGAAAACATGAATTCAATTAAAAGAGGTATCCAAGCTAAATAAGACTTCAGAAATTAGAGCATAGAAAAAGGCTGGGCTGGCTACTTAAATGAAAAGATTTCGAAGCAAAATCTTTGCTAATTCGACAAGGATTGTATTATTTAATTATTTCTCTATTTTTTATTACTTAATTTAATAATTTCAAAAAATTTTTATTCTAATGGATTTTATTCTTCTTCTTCGGATTCAAATATAGAAGAATAAAAAAATTAAGTAGAAGAATTAAATTAAGTCAATCCAAAAAGGAAAGGAGGTTTTCATGGCCAAGGGGAAAGATGTTAGAATAAGAGTTATTTTGGAATGTATCAGTTGTGTTCGAAAAGGTGCCAATGAGGAATGGAGGGGAGTTTCTAGATATTCTACTCAAAAGAATCGCCACAATACACCCGGCCAATTAGAATTCAAAAAATTTTGTCGTTATTGTCGCAAGCATACGACTCATCACGAAATAAAGAAATAGGAACATCGTGTGTTCGATCTTTCCAAAGAACATAAAGAGTAAGAACTTCCTAATTTAATATAGAAATAAAACATAGATAGAATACAAAATAAAAATAAACTCAGCTGATTTAAGGTAGATATTATTTCATATGTATAGAGGGTATTCATATACTATAATATGAATCAAATAAGATATGGATCAAAGAAAGACTACTTCTTCTGCATCCTAAATTAATAAAATAAAGAAATGGATTTTTTTTTCAAATTTTTAAATAAGGAATAAATCATGTATACATCTAAACAACCTTTTCATAAATCTAAGGAACCCTTTCGTAAATCCAAGCAAACTTTTCATAAATCCAAGCAAACCTTTCGTAAATCCAAGCAAACCTTTCGTAAATCCACACAACCTTTTCGTAAATCCAAACAACCTTTTCGTAGGCGTCCTAGGATTGGCCCGGGAGATCGAATTGATTATAGAAACATGAGTTTAATTAATCGATTTATTAGTGAACAAGGAAAAATATTATCGAGACGAATAAATAGATTAACCTTGAAACAACAACGATTAATTACTCTTGCGATAAAACAGGCTCGTATTTTATCTTTCTTACCGTTTCGTAACTATGAGAACGAAAAGCAATTTCAAGCGCAGTCAATTTCAATAATTACTGGTTCTAGACCCAGAAAAAATAGACATATTCCTCAATTAACGCAAAAGTACAATTCCAATCGAAACTTAAGAAACTACAACCAGAATTTAAGAAACAACAATCGGAACTTAAGTTCCGATTGTTGATGTTTTATTTGAAAGGGCCAGACCTATACATATATTATAAAGAAAGTAATCCAGCTCGTTGATTCCTACCACTTAATCTTAATTTATTGTATATTCCCGGAGTTACCTCTCCGGGAATTCGGTTTTTATTATTCCAGTATATTACTTGATTTATTCCTTTAATTGATGATCTTTATTTTATTGGAAATCGTGTAAAGATTATTTGGATTTGATACAGCTACTTGTGCAAGCATTTTACGATTAAGAATCAATTTATTTTTGTACAGGTTGTGTATTAATTTACTATAACTATTGAATACTTTATATATCCGCGTTGCTGCGTTTATCCGAGTGATCCACAAACGACGAAAATCCCTCTTTTGCCTACCTCTATCTCGATGAGAGGAAACAAAAGCTCTTTTTACCTGTTGAGTAATCAGTCGATTAAGTCTTAAATGAGCCCCTCTAAAGTTTGAGGCAAATGAACGCATTTTTGTTCGCCGTCTCCGGGCTATATATCCTCGCGGAACTCTGGTCATTGAATCAAATTAACCTTAATGAATAACTAATGATTTTTCTTCTTTTAGCCATCCTTTTTCCCATTAATAATAAAACGAATTATTCCGATATATAAAATATGAATTCCAATGGCTTTTGCTATAGTAACCTTCCCAACCACTATTTTTTATTCTACTCCCTTCAGTTATTTCGCATAGAAATAACAAATTAATTCTAACGATACTAACCAAAATAGTGGGTTCCATCGTTTCTATGGTTCCCTTTTAAACGGTGAGGCCCTCTCTATACACCGGAGCCCTTTCTTTCATCAAAAGGTATTGTGAACTTGTATAGTTCACATTCTTTGGCTCTACCTATTCATTATAGAGTAAATAGCTCTTTTCACAATAAGAGTTATCTATACAGTGACGGTATTTAATTATGAAAGTTGGCTAAGTAGCTGACCCTGTTAGTCCGTTCTTTTAAGATAAAAGAAAGATCATAAGCCTTTTTCTTTTTATTACTATTTCCTCCGCTTAATGGATAACCATTTGCTACCAATGGGGGAATTGCTTCTTATTTCCAATTTAGATAATTGGATTTGCACTAAAGGAAACCAGAAATTCCATATACCATATAAATCTAGGATAGAGAAGCTCTATCCTATTCATTGGTACCAGTCATTAATACTTCAAAATTTTATTTATTTGTATTTGTTTGAAGTCATGATTTGAACGAGTCGCACATACACCCTAGCACATGTTCCTCGACGCTGAGGACATCCCTTAAGCGCGGCCGTTTTTCTAGGATTTCGTATTGGCTGTCTTGCGTTTCTAATAAGTTGTTTAACCGTAGGCATATTGTATGTATATAGAAAAAAATGGATTGGTTTAGATCCATCTTAACCTGATGATTGATCATCGTGAAGTCTTTCTATTTTCTATTAAATTTCAAACCCTAATTTAGGTTTGAAATAACTTTATAAGAAATTGAGCCACTACCAATCCTTAAACATTTCTGGAAACCACACTGGATTAGTATCGCAGTGCTCATCAATCATTTCATCCCCTACAATATCGACAAGTCCATAAGCTTTGGCTTCGTCTGCTGACATAAAAACATCCCTTTCCATGTCTTCGGATACAACCCAAAAAGGTTTGCCTGTTCTTAGTGCATAAACCCTTGTGATCATTTCGCGAATTTTGTGTAACTCCTCTACTTCTAGTAAAAATTCAGGTGTCCTTGCCCGATAATAAGCACTAGCGGGTTGGTGAATCATAACCCTCGCGTGAGGGAATGCTATACGCTTGGTAGGTTCTCCTCCAAGTAGAATGAAGGACGCCATGGACGCGGCTATTCCGAGGCATATTGTATATATATCTGGTGTCACCGTTTGCATCGTATCAAAAATAGCCATTCCTGAGATTAGCCACCCGCCTGGGGAGTTTATAAACAAAAAAATATCACTAATTCCATCTTCTATACTGAGATATACCATGAGACCTGTAATATGATTCGTGATCTCGCAACGAATCTCTTGACCTAAAAAAAGTGTCCTTTCTCGATACATAACATTGTATAAGTCAACCCAAGTCGCTTCTTCATCTCCGGGAATCCGGTAAGGTACTTTTGGAACACCAATGGGCATATTAGATTAATATTATTAAATTTAAGTAAGAAAACTACACTTTAATATGGAAACGTAAGAATGGAAGACAAATAAAAAATCTGCAGTTTATTGTCTTCTTTTTTATTCTTATTCTATATGAATACTATAGATTCTATTAATATATAGATTGAAATAATACATAGATTGAAAAGTTATACATATAAGGAAGGTAAGACAGATTTAATAAATAAATAAAAAGGAATCGGTGATTTGAACGATAAACAAAGAAGGGTAGAGATCCATTTTTCGTTTTTTCCAAATTGGCCAAGTTACCCATTGCATATTGGCACTTATCGAGTATAGAATAGATCTGCTTCTCTTTCTTCTTATGAACAGAATAGGCTTCTTATTTTTAATGTAATGAAATAAATATTCACGCTTTCTGACACAGAATCCCCTAGAAGGGTTAGGTACATAGGATATGGATAGTCTTTTCCAATGCGATAAAATAAAGCGACATCGTGTCTATTTTTCTTTGCTAAAGAGGTATTTCCATGGGTTTGCCTTGGTATCGTGTTCATACTGTCGTATTGAATGATCCGGGTCGATTACTTGCGGTGCATATAATGCATACAGCTCTAGTTTCTGGTTGGGCTGGCTCGATGGCTTTATACGAATTAGCGGTTTTTGATCCCTCTGATCCTGTTCTGGATCCAATGTGGAGACAGGGTATGTTCGTCATTCCCTTCATGACTCGTTTAGGAATAACCGATTCGTGGGGTGGTTGGAGTATTTCGGGAGGAACTGTAACAAATCCGGGTATTTGGAGTTATGAAGGTGTGGCAGGTACGCATATTGTGTTTTCTGGCTTGTGTTTCTTGGCAGCTATCTGGCATTGGGTATATTGGGACCTAGAAATATTCTCTGATGAGCGGACAGGCAAACCCTCTTTGGATTTGCCCAAGATCTTTGGAATTCATCTATTTCTTGCAGGGGTGGCTTGCTTTGGGTTTGGTGCATTTCATGTAACGGGTTTGTATGGTCCTGGGATATGGGTGTCCGATCCTTATGGACTAACTGGAAAAGTACAAGCTGTAAATCCAGCGTGGGGTGCAGAAGGTTTTGATCCTTTTGTTCCGGGGGGGATAGCTTCTCATCATATTGCTGCGGGTACATTGGGCATATTAGCGGGCCTATTCCATCTTAGTGTCCGTCCGCCTCAGCGTCTATACAAAGGATTACGTATGGGCAATATTGAAACCGTACTTTCCAGTAGTATCGCTGCTGTTTTTTTTGCAGCTTTCGTAGTTGCTGGAACTATGTGGTATGGGTCAGCAACGACCCCAATCGAATTATTTGGGCCTACTCGTTATCAGTGGGATCAGGGATACTTTCAGCAAGAAATCTATCGAAGAGTTAGCAATGGGTTAGCCGAAAATCTTAGTTTATCAGAAGCTTGGTCTAAAATTCCCGAAAAATTAGCCTTTTATGATTATATTGGTAATAATCCGGCAAAAGGGGGATTATTCAGAGCAGGCTCAATGGACAGTGGGGATGGAATAGCTGTTGGATGGTTAGGGCATCCCGTCTTTAGAGATAAAGAAGGACGCGAGCTTTTTGTACGCCGTATGCCTACTTTTTTTGAAACATTTCCGGTTGTTTTGGTAGATGAAGAGGGAATTGTGAGAGCAGACGTTCCTTTTAGAAGAGCAGAATCAAAATATAGTGTTGAACAAGTAGGCGTAACGGTGGAGTTCTATGGTGGCGAACTTAATGGAGTAAGTTATTCTGATCCTGCTACTGTAAAAAAATATGCAAGGCGTTCTCAATTAGGGGCAATTTTTGAATTAGATCGGGCTACTTTGAAATCAGATGGTGTTTTTCGCAGCAGTCCAAGGGGTTGGTTTACTTTTGGTCATGCTACCTTTGCTTTGCTTTTCTTTTTCGGACACATTTGGCATGGCGCTAGAACCTTGTTCCGAGATGTTTTTGCTGGTATTGATCCAGATTTGGATGCTCAAGTGGAATTTGGAACATTCCAAAAAGTTGGAGATCCTACTACAAGGAGACAGGTAATCTGATACACATTGCTATGGTATCTTTCATCTATCTTTTTTGATTTAACATGGGAAACATCTCCCTACCTTTCTTTTACTCTTTTTCTTTCTTTATATGGGAAATGATCCTAAATGACAAATGAATAGGTGTGGAAGTTATAATTGTAAATAAACCACGATCGAATCTATGGAAGCATTGGTTTATACGTTCCTTTTAGTTTCGACTTTAGGGATAATTTTTTTCGCTATTTTCTTCCGAGAACCACCTAAGGTTCCTACTAAAAGAATAAAATAAATTCATTGAAGTAAGAAGTCTCCCCATCTGGGGAGACTTCTTACTTCAATTAGTCCCCGTGTTCTTCGAATGGATCTCTTAATTGTTGAGAGGGTTGCCCAAACGCGGTATATAAGGCATACCCAGTAAAGCTTACAAGTAAACCAGATATGGAGATGGCGACTAAAGTTGCTGTTTCCATTTTTATAGAATTTTAAGATTACAATGGATCTAAGAAAAGATCGTGTATTTACAACTACAACGGAATAGTATACAAAGTCAACACCAATGATTAAATAGAATTTATGGCTACACAAACCGTTGAAGATAGTTCTAAACCTAGGCCAAAACGAACAGGTGCAGGTAGTTTATTGAAACCCTTGAATTCGGAATATGGGAAAGTAGCTCCGGGTTGGGGGACTACTCCTTTTATGGGGGTCGCAATGGCTTTATTCGCAATATTCCTATCTATCATTTTAGAAATTTATAATTCTTCTGTTTTACTGGACGGAATTTTAACGAATTAGGTTTCTACTAACTAAAATTACGAAGTCCTAGTTTTTTCATCCAAAAAAGGCTTTCCACTTTAAGCTCTAAATTTCTAGACATTCTGGTAGTTCGACCGCGGCATTTTTTGTTTCGGTATCTCTGGAATATGAGTGTGTGACTTGTTAGAATGGATCCTATTGATAATACATAGAAGGGGCCTGTTATCTCTATCAAGATATTCGAATTCGTCAGATATTATTTATTCTAGTATCTGGAACACGAAATAGATAGAGTGGATCAAAAAAAAATGGAACTATGATTCATACTCACTATTCAGACCTCGCAACCAGACTGAAAACAAATTCAAGTAGTTTTTAAATAAAAAAAGAAATTTTCTTCCTTCCAATTTTGTTTGCCCAAAAGACAACTTTTTTCTATCAATTTTGTCGAGTCATTACACGGATTCCATAAATGATTATCAAGCGGTTTTTATTCGAAGAACCCTTGCCTTTTGTTTAGCTTGAGACTCAATCATCGTGGCTTAGTATGAATCTAAGGTTTTAATTGAACTGATTCATAGGATCGCAACAAGATAATTTCTATCAGAAAACTACTAGAATTTTGGTTTTATTTATTTACTAGTAAAACAAGAGTAAATCCGCAAAAAGAAATCAAAAATAGGGAAGAGAAAAGTCAAGAGGCCTCTAATGACCAACATAAGGGAAAGGAAGAAAGACAGATGAGCCAACTTGAGATTTTTTGGCATTATCATCACAAAGAAGATATTTCGGATTTTTCTTATTTCATATCTTCAAGGCAAATTGGCCCAATCCAGTGGCTGATGAAGTTTTGAACCTTTTTCTAATATTCGGTGAAAATTTGTGTGTTTCTGCTTGAGCCGTACGAGATGAAATTTTCATATACGGTTCTTAGAGGGGGGCTTGGGTTAGTTACCTATCTCAATAAAGTATACGATTGGTTTGAGGAACGTCTTGAGATTCAGGCAATTGCAGATGATATAACTAGTAAATATGTTCCTCCTCATGTCAACATATTTTATTGTTTAGGGGGAATTACACTTACTTGTTTTCTAGTACAAGTCGCTACCGGTTTTGCTATGACTTTTTACTATCGCCCAACCGTTACAGAGGCTTTTTCCTCGGTTCAATACATAATGACCGAGGCCAACTTTGGTTGGTTAATCCGATCAGTTCATCGATGGTCAGCAAGTATGATGGTTCTAATGATGATCCTGCATGTATTTCGTGTGTATCTCACGGGTGGATTTAAAAAACCCCGCGAATTAACTTGGGTCACAGGTGTGGTTTTGGCTGTATTGACTGCATCATTTGGTGTAACCGGTTATTCTTTGCCTTGGGATCAAATTGGTTATTGGGCAGTCAAAATTGTGACAGGTGTACCTGATGCGATTCCGGTAATAGGATCGCCTTTAGTGGAATTATTACGCGGAAGTGCTAGTGTGGGCCAATCTACTTTAACTCGTTTTTATAGTTTACATACCTTTGTACTGCCTCTGCTTACTGCCGTATTTATGTTAATGCACTTTCTAATGATACGTAAGCAAGGTATTTCGGGTCCTTTATAGGAAAGGCATATCGTAGAGAATTCTAATTCTCATATATCATATCGGGTAGGTTGTGGTATTTCATTGCTACAAACATGGGTTATTGTAAAATAACACATGTCATTTAGATACTTCTCTTCAACTCCGAAGTATTTTGATACAATACAAATAGTTGAAGTGAATTTTACAAAAGAAAATAAGGCGGATTATGGGAGTGTGTGACTTGAATTATTCATTTAGCCATGCAGATAAAGAATTGGATCTGCCACATTAGAATTCACAACCAAAGGTGTCTCCGCATCCAATCAACACATAAGTCCCCTACTTAGCAAGTATAGGCTGGTTCACTTGAGGAGGATTTTTTCTATGATCATACCCCAACCATGTCATCCATGAAGAGGCTCCGTAAGATCCCATAGAGTAGAAATGAAATAAGTCATGTGACATGATCCAATTCTCTATTTTTTACACATACTTTTTATTATAGTATGGAAATGCATTCATTTTCTTTGCATCGATTGTGATCCGCAATACTATCGGAGTAAAAGAAGGGATCTAAGGAAGAACATAGGCTAAACCTTTTTTTATTAATAACAAGTAAATACTTTGTTTGGACGTAAGAAACTCGCAATATTGAGGAGATAAACACCAACTAATCAAGAGACATGAGACAATCCACAAAGCAATTGATCATGATCAAATTTATAAGCCCACTTGGATATTGAGCATTTACCCATAAGAATAGGATTCTTTTCAATGAGTAGTTGTAGGTGCAATTTCGGAAAATGGAATCTGATAAAGCTTTTCTTGCCTAGAGTCATTAAGTCATTATATACCTTAATTCCATTTTAGATCTTCCGCAGTCTTTTTTCTTTCATTTCATTCTTGCTCGAGCCGGATGATGATAAATTCTCATGTCCGGTTCCTTTGGGGGATGGATCCTAAAGAGTTCACCTATCCCAATAACAAAGAAACCTGACTTAAATGATCCTGTATTAAGAGCAAAATTAGCAAAAGGGATGGGACATAATTATTACGGGGAACCCGCGTGGCCCAACGATCTTTTATATATTTTTCCAGTAGTAATTCTAGGTACTATTGCATGTAATGTAGGTTTAGCGGTTCTCGAGCCGTCTATGATTGGTGAACCGGCGGATCCATTTGCAACTCCTCTAGAAATATTGCCCGAGTGGTACTTCTTCCCCGTGTTTCAAATACTCCGTACGGTACCCAATAAGTTATTGGGTGTTCTCTTAATGGTTTCTGTGCCAACAGGCTTATTGACAGTACCCTTTCTAGAGAATGTCAATAAATTCCAAAATCCATTTCGACGTCCAGTAGCTACGACCGTTTTTTTAATCGGTACTGCAGTAGCTCTTTGGTTAGGTATTGGAGCAACATTACCCATTGATAAATCCTTAACTTTAGGTCTTTTTTAGGTATTTTCAAGTAGATTCATTCAACCGTGAAGTACCATGTATAGGTATCTAGGAAATAGTTACTTCCAAGTGAATTTTCCCTAGATACCTAAAATCCTTTTTATTATGATCCATTTCGTGAAAATATAGATTACGCCAAAGATGCAAAATTGTTTTCTTTTTATTCTAACTCGAAAAAGAGGAAGAGAAAAAAATGGCAATGGATTTAAAACGAGAGCTTATTCTTAAGTAAATCAATTGGGAGATGCTTCTCTAGAGTGTCCCATATCCGTTTTCCATCTTCCATACGAAAACTTTCAATTCTCATAAGATCCCCCTCAGTCTTACTCAAAAGGTCCAATAGTGTATGTATATTGGCCCTTTTGAGACAATTATACGTTCTAGAAGGCAATTCTAATTGATCAATAAAAATACAATTCAATGGAATTCCTTTTTTGTTTTTCTTTAGATTAGTTAATCTTTTTTGAAAAGTCAAAAGGGGTGGAGTAAACCTGCTTTTATTTTCGTCGAAACAAGTACCCTCTTCTTCCGCGTGTAGAAAAGGGAGAAATAAATCAATCAAATTACGAGAAGCCTCATAAAGCGCTTCCTTAGGGGTTAAACTTCCATTAGTCCATATTTCTAGAAAAAGTATCTCGTGTTTTTCATTTCCATTCCCGCAAGAAAAAATACTATAATTCACATTTCGAACAGGCATGGATACAGCATCTATAGGATAACTTCCATCTTGATAGTTGTTTCTAAGTTCCGTCTGATATCCACGATCTCTCTTGATCTGTAACTCAATACAGAAATCAATGGGTTCTGTCAAGTTAGCTATAGGTTGTGCCGTATCAACGATTTCTACGGAAGGCGGTAAGATAATATCTTGAGCAGTTATGTATCTAGGACCTTTGACGCAAATTGATGCGTCTCTAACTTCGTAGAGATTACTTCTCAATACAATTTCTTTCAAATTTAGTAAAATTTCTTGTACGGATTCTTCAATACCTGCTATTGTAGAATATTCGTGTGGCACGCTCCCAAATTTTGCACGTGTGATACACGTTCCTTCTATTTCTCCAAGTAGCGCTCTTCGCAAGGCAATACCAACGGTGTCCGCTTGACCTTTTCTAAGCGGGGACAGAATGAAACGACCATAATAAAGACGTTTACTATCTACTCTTGATTCAACACATTTCCACTGTAGTGTTTGAGTGGACCCTGCTACCTCCTTTCGAACCATAATAGACTAGTATTATTATTTGATCATTGAATCGTTTATTTCTCTTGAAAGCAGATTAATTCTTTTACAGACGTCTTTTTTTAGGCGGGCGACATCCATTATGCGGCATAGGTGTTACATCGCGTATACAACTTAATCGTACACCACTTTTAGCAATGGCTCGTAATGCGGCATCTCTTCCACTACCAGCGCCCTTTACCATAACTTCTGCTCGTTGCAAACCTACTGTACGAATAGCATCTACTGCTGTTCTTTGACCAGCATATGGGGATGCTTTTCGTGAGCTTTTGAATCCACAAGTACCCGCAGAGGACCAAAAAACCACCCGACCTTGCGGGTCTGTAACAGTTATAATTGTATTGTTGAAACTAGCTTGAACATGAATAACCCCTTTTGTTATTCTACGTGCACTCTTCCGTAAACTAAAACGTGCATTCCTACGTAAACCAATACGCACTCTCTTACGTGAACCTATTTTTGGTATAGCTTTTGCCATATTTTATTATCTCATAAATATGAGTTAGAAATAAAAAAAAGATACAAAGATATCCGTTTGAGGGTCAAATATACCCTTTACTTTCAATTCTTGCAAATTATTTCATTTTGAATTTGCACATTTCCGTGGGTACCCTTTTTTTTACTTTTTAGAAAATGAAATTATTTTGGGAAGATTACCCCTGTCTTTGTTTATGCTTCGGATTGGAACAAATGACTCTAATTCGTCCACGCCTACGAATCAATCGACATTTTGTACAAATTTTACGAACAGAAGCTCTTATTTTCATATTTCCGTATCCTGTCTTAAACTATCAATCTAATCTTTTGGAAAAAATAAGTTTCTTCGCTTGAATTTTGGAACTTTGAATTTATTACCCTAGAAAAAAGAAAAACCTAATCCTTTGAATCTTTAGTATCCTTCAAATCTTCGATATCCTTCAAATCTTCGATATCCTTCGAGTCTTCGGTACGCTTCGAATCCTTATGGGGGAGTCTATAAATTATACGTCCCTTGCTTGAATCATAACGACTTACTTCAATTTTGACCCTATCCCCCATCAGTATTCGTATAGAACTAGACCGGATCTTTCCTGAAATATAACCCAGGATCATGGTGTCATTCTCTAGGCGAACGCGGAACATTCCGTTGGGTAGGGCTTCCGTAACTAAACCTTCGAAAGTTACTTTTGCTTCTCCCGGGTTTTTTGTTTCTCTCCTATTTTTTTTTTCTGTCATATATTTTTTCTCCTATTTTTCTATTTTTATTTTCAAATAAAAAAAACGTTGTATTTTTATTTGAAAAATAGGAAGTTCGAGATAGAATTCGGACATTATAGGCGGAGCAGTTACCATATATAACATAAGACTTCTCCCCCAATTCTGTTTAGTCGAGCCTCTCGATCTGTCATTATCCCTTGAGAAGTAGAAAGAATAACAATTCCCATTCCACCCAAAACTTTTGGGATTCCTTGATAGTTGGTATAAATTCGTAAGCCGGGTCGGCTGATACGCTTTAAAAAGGTTCTTGTTCTATATATTCCTTTTCTAGTCTTTCTCTTTTGATGTCGCAAAGTTGAAACCAAGAAATATTTGTTACTTTCCTGATGTTTCCGAACACTTTCAATAAAACCCTCTCGTAGAAGTATTTTAACAATGTTTTCGGTAATATTTGTAGATATTACTCGAACTGTTCCTTTTTTATCCATGTCTGCGTTTCTTATAGAGGTTAGTAAATCAGCAATAGTGTCCTTGCCCATAAGACTCTAATTTGAGGTTCCTCCTAATTTTTCTATAATCACCATGTTTTCTTTTCATTTTTGATTTTAAAGCGTATACGTGAAACATAATCTACTAAATTGATTTTTTGATCCAAATTTAGCCTACTAATATTTATAATACTTCAGGAGCTAATGAAACTATTTTAGTAAAATTCAATTCTCTCAATTCCTCGGCGATCGCACCAAAAACGCGAGTTCCTTTTGGATTTCCTTTTTGATCAATTATAACTGCTGCGTTGTCATCATAGCGGATTATTATACCGTCTTCGCATTTGAACTCTTTACATGTACGTACAATTACAGCTCGAATTACTTCGGATCTTTCTAGAGGCATTTGGGGCACGGCGTCTTTGATTACAGCAACAATAACATCACCAATACGAGCATATCGCTGATTACCAGCAGCTCCTATGACTCGAATACACATCAATTTTCGAGCTCCACTATTATCTGCTACATTTAAAAAGGTCTGAGGTTGAATCATATTTTTTTGATTTCAATTTGTTATTTCAATGCAAAAGGATGAAAGAAATATTGTCTTTCCAGAGCTAAAAACGAAAAACCTGGCGTTTTTTTATCTTCAATTGATTTTAGGATTCTATATCTCTAATCGAATAAATTGACTTCGTATGGGCATTTTACTGGCAGCTATGGAGATGGCTGCTCTAGCTACAGTTTCGGATACTCCGCCCATTTCATAAACTATTCGACCTGGTTTAACAACGGCGACCCAATATTCGGGGGACCCCTTTCCCGAACCCATACGTGTTTCCGTGGGTCTTAGTGTAACCGGTTTATCGGGAAATATACGTACCCATATTTTTCCACCACGACGTGCATATCGTGTTATTGCTCTTCTTCCCGCTTCTATCTGTCTCGCCGTGATCCAAGCGGGTTCAAGTGCTTGAAGAGCATATCTACCAAAACAAATACGATTGCCTCGGCAGGATTTTCCCTTCATTCTTCCTCTATGTTGTTTGCGAAATCTGGTTCTTTTGGGGTTATAGTCGATGGTTCTTTCTTAGTTCCATCTCTACTGCAAAACTGGACATGAGAGTTTCTTCTCATCCAGCTCCTCGCGAATGAAATGAGAAAGCGTGCAAATTTCTCGAATTTCATAATATTAAAAAATATTACGGATAGATACAGATTAATAGATAATAGAAAAAGTGCGTTTTTTTTTAATCTTTTTTTTGTTAAAATAGAAAAATATATAGTCAAGAAAGAAGATCTAGAATATATCTAGATGTCTATTTATCTATATTTCTAGATAATGTAATCCCTCTTAAAAAAATATGTTTATTTTTACTCTTATTGAATCGCGGTAAAGTCTTCTAATTCAATAAGTATTTCGCGGGCGAATATTTACTCTTTCCTGTCTTATTTGTTAATTTATAACCTTACCAAATAATATCATTTTTTTGGTTTGTTCCGCCATCCCGCCCAATGAAGTATTAGGATTCTTTTCAATAAAATCCTATGGAGTCATAGGTTCCGTCGTTCCCACTGCTTCTCCCTGAATGGTTAGGTCTGAATCCCGCAATGGAGCTTCCTAAAAATATGTTTCCGAGTTAATTTTCTCAGTTTTACTAACTGCGGCGGCTCTTTATTATTGCTTTAAATTTTTTAGTTCTTATTTTATTTTAAGTTACGATTTCGAATTCTCTCTTAGTTTTATTATATTGATGCTTTATCACATTGCCTTTTATGATGCAATTCATAGACCATACATATTGGAATTCTATATCTTACTTATTTCTCTTCCTTCTTTCTATCATCCCTCCCTTTATCTACATCCCTTTAGTTTTGCTTCACAACCTAGAATCCCTTTTATTTTTTAGAGAAAAAATTACAGTTGCTACAACTATATGATAGATCTACTCATTTATGATAGAGGTATTTATTCATATAATGACTGTTTCTTAGTTAGGATCTCGACAATACGAAGCAATAGGTTGGTTATTAGTTAATTTTCTATAATTACTAAGTTTTTTTCTTTTAAAAAGAAAAAACTAACGAGTCACACACTAAGCATAGCAATTATATTAAAAGATTTATCAATTTTCATAAAATCTTATAGAAAGAGGTATAATTTATTCTTTTTTCAGGGATTTCGGGAAAAAAGGATCTTGCCATTTTTTATTCTATCACTGGACAGAATGCGAAGACAAGATTAGTTATTCTTCGTCTACGAATATCCAAATTTTTACACCTAATACTCCATAGATAGTTCGAATTGGATAGCAGCAGTAATCTATTTTAGCGCGAATTGTTTGGAGGGGAAGTCTACCCTTTTTAATGCATTCGGCACGTGCAATTTCTTTTCCTCCGAGACGACCCGCTATTTTTACTTTTACTCCCTTTATATCCGCTTTTTTAGTTAATTCAATGGCTTTTTTCATTGCCTTTCGGAATGACACTCTATTTTTTAATTGGAAAGCTATATATTCTGCAAGAATGTTAGGCTGTCTGTAAGGTTCTTTAACTTTTTCGATAGCAATATTGAGTCTCTGGTTTACAGAGTGAATTTCCTTTTGTATATCCTTCTCTAATTCTTCGATTGCTCCTTTTTTCTTTAATAAATTAGGGAATCCTATATGGATTATGACGCGGATCGTATCGATTTCTTTTTGAATTTCTATATGTGTAATTACTTCGGAACTTGAGCCTGAGTCCATTTTTCTATTATGTGTAATTACTTCAGAATTAGAGTCTGATTCTACTTTTCTATTCGAGCCCTTTTTCCTATTCTTTTGTATATAGTTCTTGATACAATTCCTTATTTTTTTATCTTCCTGTAGACCTTCAGAATAATTTTTCGGTTGGGCGAACCAAAAGGAATGGTGTTTTTGGGTTGTACCAAGTCTGAAACCGAGTGGATTTATTTTTTGTCCCATATTTTTCTATTCTTTTTTTTTTTTTACTGGGAATTGAAATCTTACATAGATCTAAAGATTATTTAGATTTCTTTACTATATTTAGTACAATTGTTATATGACACATGGTTTTTTTTATGGGAAAACTACGCCCTCGAGCCCTAGGTCTGAATTTTTTCATAATAGTACTCCTACTGACTTCGGCTTTAGTGATGAATAAATTCGCTTTTTCGAAATCCCTATAATGAGTAGCATTTGCTGCTGCCGAATAAACCAACTTTAAGATGGGATAAGATGCTCGATAAGGCATGAGGTTCAGTATCATAACAGTTTCCTCGTAGTAACGCCAGCGAATCTCATCAAGAACTCTTTGTGCTTTGAAAACAGACATATGGATGCGTTTTTGTGCTTTGAAAACTCGCTCGAACTTAAGTAGACGATCGGTTGGAACTTTCCTTGCGAGTTTCCTTAGCCCACTTTTCTTCTTCTTTATCCTAGGGATATACTTTACTAGTTTGAAACTTGTCATAAATAAGGTTATTCCCCGCCTACCTTTACTTTTACTTTATTTTGAATTTTTTTATTCAGAATAGAAAGATTCTGAATTCAGTTAACGACGAGATTTAGTATCCTTTCTTGCATTTTCATAACTCGTGAAATGCCGAGTAGGCACGAATTCCCCCAATTTGCGACCTACCATAGGATTTGTTATATAAATAGGTATATGCTCCTTTCCATTATGAATCGCGATTGTATGACCAACCATTGTGGGTAGAATGCTAGATGCCCGGGACCACGTTACTATTGTTTCTTTCTCCTCCTTCATATTGACCTTTTCTATTTTTGCCAATAAATGATGAGCTACAAAAGGATTCGTTTTTTTTCGTGTCACAGCTGATTACTCCTTTTTTCCTTTTTAAAGAGTGGCATTCGATGTCCAATATCTCGGTCGAAGTATGGAGGTCGGAATAAATAGAATAATGATCACTGGAAAAAATAAAAAAATGGAAAAAAGAGAAAAATCCTTTAGCTGGATAAGGGGCGGATGTAGCCAAGTGGATCAAGGCAGTGGATTGTGAATCCACCATGCGCGGGTTCAATTCCCGTCGTTCGCCCATCGCATTATTGCAAATTCCAAAAATGCAATTTTTCATATTCCTAGTTATGTATTTACTTACGGCGACGAAGAATAAAACTATCGCTATATTTTTTCCTTTTCCTAGTTCTTCTTCCAAGCGCAGGATAACCCCAAGGGGTTGTGGGTTTTTTTCTACCAATGGGGGCTTTCCCTTCACCCCCCCCATGGGGGTGGTCCACAGGGTTCATAACTACCCCTCTTACTACAGGGCGTTTACCTAGCCAACACTTAGATCCGGCTCTACCCAAACTTTTTTGGTTCACCCCAACATTACCCACTTGTCCGACTGTTGCTAAGCAGTTTTGGGATACTAAACGGACCTCCCCAGATGGTAATCTTAAAGTGGCCGATTTACCCTCTTTTGCAATCAGTTTCGCTACAGCACCTGCTGCTCTAGCTAATTGCCCACCCCTTCCACGTGTGATTTCTATGTTATGCATGGCCGTGCCTAAGGGCATATCGGTTGAAGTAGATTCTTCTTTTCTCTCAAAAAACCCCTTCCCAAACTGTACAAGCTTCTTCCAAAGCATACGGCTTTCTAGATGTATATGGCGATCTCTAGACAGATGGATCTTATATGAATCATATGATGAAGTACCACATGAGTGGATATATAGGAAAGGAATCCAAACCTGCCGAATCGCTCATGTTATGATCTTCTACATCCTAGGTCTCCGCGTTCCGTCATCTGGCTTATGTTCTTCATGTAGCATTCAGATCGAATGACTCTATGAAATTACGTCGATACTTCCACATATTTTGTGTAACGTAGGAGACATCCCTATTTTCCCCCGGGGGTCTTAATTACCACTGCTTAGCTTTCAATTCGCCTCTGACCATCAAATTAAATGTGAATAACCCATCCTCCTCTCTTTGAAACAAGGGGCGCTTCCGGTTCTGTGCGTGCTTCAAACAATTTTGTCTTCTCCATATTACCATATCTCTAGAGTCAATAATTTTCTATGAGGAACTACTGAACTCAATCACTTGCTGCCGTTACTCAACAGTTTTCTGTTGAGGTCTATCCCGTAGAGGTAGTCAAATTGGATCAGTGATCGATTTCTAGGTTTCGTCGTAAACCTAATTGGTTACTTCCAATTACGTAAATCAATAGTTCAAACCGCACTCAAAGGTAGGGCATTTCCCATTGATATAGGAACTTTTGTACCAGAAACAATAGTATCTCCAATTATAGCCCCTCTGGGATGTAAAATATATCTCTTCTCACCATCCCCATAGTGTATGAGACAAATGTATGCATTTCGATTAGGGTCGTATTCTATGGTTACGATTCTACCAGATATGTCTTTTTGATTCCGTCGAAAATCGATTTTACGGTATAGGCGCTTATGACCTCCCCCTCTATGCCTTGCGGTAATGATTCCTCTGGAATTACGACCTTTACCACAACGGTGCCGTCCATGGATCAAATTATTTCGTGGATTGGATTTCACTTGCCTGTCTACGGTTCCCTTGCGTGTGCTCGGGATAGGTGTTTTGTATAAATGTTTCGCCGTATTTTTAAGTATTCTCCTTTAGTTTTTTTCTCTATCTAGAAGTGGAATAGAATAACCCGGTTGAAGGGTAATGATCATACGTCTGTAATGCATTGTATGTCCCAGAATAGGTCCTATCCTTCTACCCTTTCCGGGTAGTCGATGGCTATTCACAGCTACTATCTTAACACCAAA